TTTTCTAACTATCTCAAAAAAAACAAACAAATGGTTTAGCAAAAGTATTCTATTTTTAAAAATAATAATAAAAGAAATTTCAAAAATAAAAAGAATTCTATTTAGTAGATTGAAAGAAGTAGATAAATCAAGCGAAACGAAAAAAGAAAAAGATTCTATAACGCGTAATCAAATAATTCATGAATCCGTGAATCAAATTAGATCTACAAGTTGGACAAATTATTTACTGACAGAAAAAAAAACGAACGATCTAACTGATAGAACAAGTACAATTAGAAAAAAAATAGAAAAAATTACAAAAGAAAAAAAAAAAGTGATTCCAGGAATAAATCTTAGTCCTAATACTAATAAAAGTAGTTCTAATGTTAAAAGATTCGAATTCCCAAAAACTATTTGGCAAATATTAAAAAGGCGCAGCGCTCGATTAATTCATAAATTTTATTTTTTTATAAAATTTTTCATTGAAAAGATATACATAGATATACTTCTATCTATGATTAATATTCCCAGAATGCATACAAAACTTTTTCTTGAATCAACAAAAACTCTTATTGATAAACCCATTTTAAATATTAAAAAAAATCATGAAAAAGGTAATAAAACTAATGAAACGAAAATTGACTTTATTTCAACTATACAAAAATCCTTTTATAATATTAGTAATAATAATTCACAGAATGTTGATGGATTATCCTCCTTCTCACAAGCATATGTATTTTACAAATTGTCACAAATCCAAGTTCTTAAATTAAACAAGTTAAGATCTATTCTTGAATATCACGGAACACCCCTTTTTCTTAAAACTTCAATAAAAACTTATTTTGGAAGACAAGGAATAATTGATTCTGAATTCAAAGCTAATAAACTTCGGAACTCGAAAAAAAATAAATGGAAAAACTGGTTAATAGGTCATTATCAATACCATTTATCTCAGATTAGATGGTCTAAGTTTAAATTAATAGCACAAAAGTGGCAAAATAGCACCAATCAATGTCATACAATTCAAGATACAAATTTAAAGAAAGAGGATTCATATGAAAAAGAACAATTAAGTTATTATAAAAAACAAAGCGATTACAAAGTATATTTATTACCAAACCAGAAAGAGAATTTTAAAAAATACTATATATATAATCTTTTATCTTATAGATCTATTAATTATGAAAAGAAAGAGGACCCATCCATTTATAGATCACCATTCCAAGTAAATAAGACTCAAAAGAATTCTTATAATTACAACACACAGAAAAGAAAAACATTTGATAAATTAGCCTATATCCCTATCAATAATTTTCTAGGCAAAGGTGATATTATATATATGGAAAAAAATACGGATCGAAAATATTTTGATTGGAAAATCATCAATTTTTGTCTTAGAAAAAAAATAGATATTGAAGCCTGGGTCAAGGTCGATACCAACAAGAATCAAAATACTAAGACCGAGGGTACTAATTATAATTATCAACTAATTGATAAAATTGAGAAAAAAAACCTTTTTTATCTTATGGTTCATCAAGATGAAGAAAGCAATTCCTCCAAAAAAAAAAAAAAATGGGATTGGATGGGAATGAATGCAGAAATACTAAGTCATCCTATACCAAATCTGGAGCTTTGGTTCTTCCCAGAATTTTTACTACTTTATAATGCATATAAAATGAAACCCTGGTTTATACCAAACAACTTCCTTTTTTTTTATTTTAATAGAAATGAAAATCTTAGTGAAACTCAAAACATCAATAGAAAGCAAAAAGAAATTATATCGTCGAACGAAAAAAAATCTTTTGAATTCAAAAATCAAAAAGAAAAAGAATCTGAAAACCAAAGAGATCTTAGATCAAAGGTGCAAAACCAAGAAAATCTTGTATCTCTTCTTTTAAATCAAGAAAACGAGATTGAAGAAATTTATTCAGAATCAGGCATGAAAAAACTACAAAAGAAAAAACTATACAAGAGCAATACGGAAGCAGAACTAGATTTCTTCCTGAAAAGATATTTACTTTTTCAATTGAGATGGGATGGTGCTTTGAATCAAAGAATGATCAATAATATCAAAGTATATTGTCTCCTGCTTAGAATGAAAAATCCAAACAAAATAACTCTATCCTCTATTCAGAGGAGAGAAATGAATCTTGATATAATGCTGATTAATAAGAATTTCACTTTTACAGAATTGAGGAAAAGGGGGATATTGATTATCGAACCTCTTCGTCTGTCTGTAAAAAAATCAGGACCGTTTATTATGCATCAAACCATAAATATTTCATTAATTCATAAGAGTAGGCATTGTACTAATCAAAGATACCGAGAGCAAAGATATGCCGATAAGGAGGATTTTGATAAATTTATTCAAAGACATCTAACTGGAAATAATTATTCTGATTTTCCTTTCCCTGAAAATATTTTATCGTCTAGACGTTGTAAAGAATTAAGAATTCTAATTTATTTCCATTCAAAAAACAGACAAAGTTTGGATCAAAATATTCTATTTTGGAATGAGAAT